TGGATGAAGACATGGTCTCTCTGGATCCCATTGGATTTCATTCGGAGGAGGAGCCTTATAAAGATCGTATTGATTCTTATCAAAGAAAGACAGGATTAACCGAGGCTGTTCAAACAGGCATAGGTCAACTAAATGGTATTTCCGTAGCAATTGGGGTTATGGATTTTCAGTTTATGGGGGGTAGCATGGGATCCGTAGTTGGGGAGAAAATTACCCGTTTGATTGAGTACGCTACCAATCAATTTCTACCTCTTATTATAGTGTGCGCTTCGGGGGGGGCCCGCATGCAAGAAGGAAGTTTGAGCTTGATGCAAATGGCTAAAATCTCGTCAGCCTTATATGATTATCAATCAAATAAAAAGTTATTTTATGTACCAATACTTACATCTCCTACTACTGGTGGGGTAACAGCTAGTTTTGGTATGTTGGGAGATATCATTATTGCCGAGCCCAATTCCTACATTGCATTTGCGGGTAAAAGAGTAATTGAACAAACATTAAATAAAACAGTACCTGAAGGTTCACAAGCGGCTGAATATTTATTTCAGAAGGGCTTATTTGATCTAATCGTACCACGTAATCTTTTAAAAAGTGTTCTGAGCGAGTTATTTAAGCTCCACGCTTTCTTTCCTTTGAATTCAAATTCAATAAATTAATAAAGTAGATCGTACTAAGTTCAATTATTTTATTTGTAGCTAACAAGTAGTTCTTATCGGAATCAAAGTAAATAAGAATTGAGTTTTCTTTGGTGACCTAAGATCTAATCGTAGAAAGAATCAAAAGTTGCGGATAACTCTTTTTTTTACCTAGATTCGCCATTACTAATTAAAGAAGTCTATAGCAACAAGAAAAAAGCGTTAATTCGTCTTTCGTGAAATTAGGCAAATAAAACGAACTCCCGAAAATCGAATTCCAATATGTAAGGTCTATGAGTCATCTCATAAAAGACAGTGTAATAAAGCAGCAATTTTTCTCTTTCGAGAATTTGTAATAAACTCTTTCTTTATTAGATTTAAAAGACAAGAACAAAACACAAAGAAAAAAATTGAATAAAAATAATAAAGTTGATTGTCATACATATCTTTCATGTAGAAAGATGAATAAGTTCATTTAGTTAGTTCTCCATTCCTTGGACTTATTCTATATACTCATTTAGATATATAGATACTTAGATCTGTTATCTGTACTAAAAATTATCAAATTGAATTAATTATGTTATGGAATATGGAATTAATTAATAATAACTACGAATTCATAATAATTACAATTCTTAATTATAATTATTCTAAATAGAAAATAGTAAAAAAAAATAACAGGTACAATTACAATATAGTAAATCGAGGTACCCATTTTATGACAACTTTCAATTTTCCCTCTATTTTTGTGCCTTTAGTAGGCCTAGTATTTCCGGCAATTGCAATGGCTTCTTTATTTCTTCATGTTCAAAAAAACAAGATTGTTTAGATTTGAGGGGACCCCCATCTCGTCCGTTTTTTTGAAACTTAGATTTGTAGTATAACACAGATATTTATTTTAGGAAATATGGTATAACATGGGATTTCCGCCGAACATAAAGGAAAAGGCTCTTCCGCCTGCCGAAAACGATCCATGGGTAAATGAAAACTAGTTAGTTTGAAATAGATCAGGATCGTTGGATGCCTAAAAAGGAAAGTTGGTGGATCTATATGTATATCAATATGTATATTGGGATCATATGAAGGGTATGGTATTATTTTAGATCTAACCAATTTGCTGAATTACTCCTAAAGGTTTACATCAAACTAGTACTAGTTCACACTAAACTAGTACTAGTTGATGAGAGTTCCTTCGGAAACAAAAAACGTAAAGTCAAAACCATTTGGGGTATTCTCTCAATTCTAATAAAATGTAATGGGATCAAGTATGAGTTGGCGATCAGAGCATATATGGATAGAACTTATAACGGGGTCTCGAAAACTAAGTAATTTTTGCTGGGCCCTTATCATTTTTTTAGGTTCATTAGGATTCTTAGTGGTTGGAACTTCCAGTTATCTTGGTAGAAATTTGATATCTTTTGTTCCGTCTCAGCAAATCATTTTTTTTCCACAAGGGATTGTGATGTCTTTCTACGGGATTGCGGGTCTCTTTATTAGTTCCTATTTGTGGTGCACAATTTCCTGGAATATAGGTAGTGGTTATGATCGATTCGATAGAAAGGAAGGAATAGTGTGTATTTTTCGTTGGGGATTTCCTGGAAAAAATCGTCGCATATTCCTCCGATTCCTTATAAAGGATATTCAATCCGTTCGAATAGAAGTTAAAGAAGGTCTTTCTGCGCGTCGTCTCCTTTATATAGACATCAGAGGACGTGGGGCTATTCCGTTGACCCGTACTGATGAGAATTTGACTCCACGAGAAATTGAACAAAAAGCCGCGGAATTGGCCTATTTCTTGCGCGTACCAATTGAAGTCTTTTGAAAAAAAAAAAGGGCGCTTTGAGTTGAAGAACGAATCCTTCTTGGCAGGAGGAAAAAAATGCAAGGATCCTGTTTTTTCTATAACATAACTTAACGGAAGTTTCATCAGAACGTTCAGTCAAGCTAAAGCCGACGTATATGGAACAGCCCTAAAACAAAATTGTTGTTGTTTTTTATGCGTATCCAAATCCATGCAATTCAATTCAAACAAGTAACAAATTGAATTACTAGATTTAATTTATTTCATATATCAAACGATTTTGAAAGAAAGAAATTCCTCTTTTTTTTTTAAGTTCAATCAATATTTGTTGTAAGTGATACTTTAGATGTAGATAAATCATATCTTGGAAATTCTTTTCTTTTTGTCTGTCAATCGATCTTTTTTTTATCCTTTCTTTTGTGTTCCTTATGTATTTTAACTGTTTTCTTAATAATGAAAACTAGATACCTGGCACATTTCTGTCTTGTTTTACCACTCATTTTTTTGATCAGCACAACATCTTTCCCTCACTTAGTTCTACTCTTGACTATGGGTAATCATAGTAAGTTTTTTGAAATATTATTCCGATTTTGAGACAAAAGAACTTCTGTTATATGAAAATCGGAATAATATTCATTCCGAAAAATGAATTTTTGGTCATTCATTGAAAGGAAACGTTTATTTGGAATTTGATGAGATATCTGGGAACAATATTTTTTATTACTTCTTCATTCGAATTTGAAGTGGGATCTTAGTCTATTTCTGTATTTTTTCTAGAACTAGATAGTCAAAGAAAATCACAAAGAAAATAGATTCATAGGTTTGATACCTTGTCTAGAACTCATGTGTGAAAGAAATATTCGATCACATAGAGTCGACGAATGGAGTGGATTAATTACCAATTCACAGATGAAAAATGGCAAAAAAGAAAGTATTCACTCCTCTTTTGTATCTTGCATCTATAGTATTTTTGCCCTGGTGGATTTCTCTCTCATTTACTAAAAGTATAGAATCTTGGGTTACTAATTGGTTGAATACTGGTCAATCCGAAATTTTTTTCAATGATACTCAAGAAAAAAGTATTCTAGAAAAGTTCATAGAATTAGAGGAAATCCTCTTCTTGGACGAAATGATCAAGGAATACTCGGAAACACATCTACAAAAGTTTCCTACAGTAATCCACAAAGAAACGATCCAATTAATCAAGATACACAACGAGGATCGTATCCATACGATTTTGCACTTCTCGACAAATCTAATCTGTTTTGTTATTCTAAGCGGTTATTCGATTTTAGGTAATGAAGAACTTGTTATTCTTAACTCTTGGGCTCAGGAATTCCTATATAACTTAAGCGATACAGTAAAAGCTTTTTTGATTCTTTTATTAACGGATTTATGTATCGGATTTCATTCACCTCACGGTTGGGAACTAATGATCGGTTCGGTCTACAAAGATTTTGGATTTGTTCATAATGATCAAATCATATCTGGTCTTGTTTCCACCTTTCCAGTTATTCTCGACACTATTTTTAAATATTGGATTTTCCGTTATTTAAATCGTGTATCTCCGTCACTTGTAGTTATTTATCATTCAATGAATGATTAATAAATGATCAACTAATATTAAATTAATCTACTACAATTAGAATTAGAATTAGAATGTTTCTTCCTTTGTAGTTCTACATAAACATTAAAAACGTTCTATCTGTGGGATTTTCATCCTATAGTATTCCAGTAAAATGATTCCAGTAAATAGCAGAATCGTGGATAGGGAACTATATCAGCAACCTACCCAATTTATTGTAGAAATTTTCGGATCAATGATTAGACCATGCAAACTAGAAATACTTTTTCTTGGATAAAGGAACAGATTACTCGATCTATTTCCGTCTCGCTCCTGATATATATCATAACTCGGACATCCATTTCAAGTGCATATCCCATTTTTGCACAGCAAGGTTATGAAAATCCACGAGAAGCGACTGGGCGTATTGTATGTGCCAATTGCCATTTAGCTAATAAGCCCGTGGATATTGAGGTACCACAAGCCGTACTTCCTGATACTGTATTTGAAGCAGTTGTTCGAATTCCTTATGATAAGCAAGTGAAACAAGTTCTTGCTAATGGTAAGAAAGGGGGTTTAAATGTGGGGGCTGTTCTTATTTTACCGGAGGGGTTTGAATTAGCCCCTTCGGATCGTATTTCCCCCGAGTTGAAAGAAAAGATAGGCAATTTGTCTTTTCAAAGCTATCGCCCTAATAAAAAAAATATTCTTGTGATAGGGCCTGTTCCTGGTCAGAAATATAGTGAAATAACCTTTCCTATTCTTTCGCCCGATCCCGCTACTAAGAAAGATGTTTACTTCTTAAAATATCCTATATATGTAGGAGGGAATAGGGGAAGGGGGCAGATTTATCCCGACGGAAGTAAGAGTAACAATACAGTTTATAATGCTACAGGAGGGGGTCTAGTAAGTAAAATCCTACGAAAAGAAAAAGGGGGGTATGAAATAACCATAACAGATCCGTCGGATGGACGTCAAGTGGTTGATATTATCCCTCCAG